AATGAATTGCCTGATAAAAGGGTTACCTTGATAGGGTAAATAATGCAATTAGTATTGCATTCATTATATTTAATAGAATTAAACTATTTCTAAAAGTATCAAAAACTTTTGTGCATCATACACCAAAATATATTTTATCAGTTATTCAAATAGTATAATTAATAAAAAAGAAATATAATCTATTAAATAAATTATATTATTAACATAAATAAAAAGATAAGCTAATTAAGCTACTGGGTTCATACCCCATTTATAAAGGTTATAGTCCTTTTCTTTTTAATTTTTAATAATTCAGCAAAAATTATATTTTTTTTTATTTTAATGACAGGAACACTAATTACTGTCTCATCAAATTCTTGATTAGGTGCCTGAATAGGACTAGAAATTAATTTGTTATCATTTATCCCCCTAATAAATAGTAACAATTTAACATCTACAGAAGCCTCATTAAAGTACTTTTTAACTCAAGCAATAGCATCAGCAGTTTTACTGTTTGCTATTATAATAACGTATTTAAATAATTACCCAATTATTCAAGAAAACTCTTCTTATAGTAATTTAATAATTATTTCATCGTTACTGCTAAAAAGAGGGGCAGCACCGTTTCATTTTTGATTTCCTAATGTTATAGAAGGACTTTCTTGAATAAATGCTCTCACTTTAATAACATGACAAAAAATTGCTCCTCTAATATTAATTTCTTATACAGCACAAAATACTTTTATTTTTATAGCAATTATTGCTTCAACTATTACAGGGTCCTTAGGAGGATTAAATCAAACCTCTCTACGAAAATTGATAGCCTTTTCGTCTATCAACCACTTAGGGTGAATACTAGCAGCCATACAAGCAAATGAATCAATATGATGCATTTATTTTTCTTTCTATACATTTCTATCTTTTAGTTTAACCTTTATATTCAACAATTTTAAAATATTTCATATTAATCAATTGTTTAATTCATTCTTCAATTCTAAAACCCTTAAATTCATTCTATTCTTAAACTTACTTTCATTGGGTGGCTTACCTCCATTTATTGGATTTTTACCTAAATGATTAGTTATTCAACTTTTGGTGTTAAAAAGTCAATATGTATTAATGACAATTATAACAGTTATAACACTAATTACACTATTTTTTTATCTGCGATTATGTTTTGCAGCATTTATACTTAATTATTACGAAAACAACTGAACGGTTGATATAACTATTAATAATATTTCTTTTAAATTAATATTAATTCTATCCTTTATCTCTACATTTAGTCTAATCTTAGTTTCTATAATTTATCTATTCTTATAAATTATATAGTGTAAGGCTTTAAGTTAACCAAACTAATAGCCTTCAAAGCTATAAATATAAGTATAAATCTTTTAAGCCTTAGTAAATTTATTACTCCTTTAGAATTGCAGTCTAATGTCATTATTGACTATAAAGCCAGATTTAATTATTAATTAAATTACTATAGCAATGATTAAAAAGAATAAATTCTTATAAATAGATTTACAGTCTATCGCCTAAACTTCAGCCATTTAATCGCGACAATGGCTATTCTCAACAAATCATAAAGATATTGGAACCTTATATTTTATTTTCGGAGCCTGAGCAGGTATAGTTGGAACATCTCTTAGAATTTTAGTTCGTGCTGAGCTAGGACACCCCGGGGCACTAATTGGAGATGATCAGATTTATAATGTAATTGTAACAGCACACGCTTTCGTAATAATTTTCTTTATAGTAATACCTATTATAATTGGAGGATTTGGAAATTGACTTGTTCCCCTAATATTAGGAGCACCCGACATAGCATTCCCACGAATGAATAATATAAGATTTTGATTATTACCTCCTTCCCTTACGCTGCTATTAGTGAGAAGTATAGTAGAAAACGGAGCTGGTACAGGTTGAACAGTTTATCCTCCCCTATCATCTGTTATTGCTCACGGAGGAGCTTCAGTTGATCTAGCTATTTTCTCACTTCACTTAGCTGGTATTTCCTCAATTCTAGGAGCAGTTAATTTTATTACAACTGTTATTAACATACGTTCAACAGGAATTTCATTTGATCGAATACCTCTCTTCGTTTGAGCAGTTGTATTAACAGCCCTATTACTTCTATTATCATTGCCAGTTTTAGCAGGAGCTATTACTATATTATTAACAGATCGAAATTTAAATACTTCATTTTTTGATCCTGCAGGAGGAGGAGACCCTATTCTCTATCAACACTTATTTTGATTCTTTGGACACCCAGAAGTTTACATTTTAATTCTACCAGGATTCGGAATAATCTCCCATATTATTAGTCAAGAATCAGGAAAGAAGGAAACATTTGGATCTCTAGGAATAATCTACGCTATAATAGCAATTGGTCTTCTAGGATTTATTGTATGAGCACATCACATATTCACAGTAGGAATAGATGTAGATACTCGAGCTTATTTCACTTCAGCTACAATAATTATTGCCGTACCTACAGGTATTAAAATTTTCAGTTGACTAGCCACATTACATGGTACACAACTAAACTACTCTCCAGCTATACTGTGGGCCCTAGGATTTGTATTCTTATTTACAGTAGGAGGATTAACAGGAGTTGTCCTAGCTAATTCATCTGTAGATATTATTCTTCACGATACATATTATGTTGTAGCTCATTTTCACTACGTATTATCAATAGGAGCAGTATTCGCCATTATAGCAGGATTCGTCCACTGATACCCCCTATTTACAGGACTAGTACTAAATCCTAAATGATTAAAAAGTCAATTTATTATTATATTTATTGGAGTAAATTTAACATTCTTCCCACAACACTTTTTAGGATTAGCAGGAATACCTCGACGTTATTCAGATTACCCTGACGCATATACAACATGAAATGTAGTTTCTACTATTGGTTCATCTATTTCTTTACTAGGAATTTTATTTTTCTTATTCATCATTTGAGAAAGCTTAGTAACACAACGACAAGTAATCTACCCTATACAACTTAGTTCTTCAATTGAATGACTACAAAATACTCCTCCAGCTGAACATAGTTATTCAGAACTACCTCTTTTAACTAACTATCTAATATGGCAGATTAGTGCAATGGATTTAAGCTCCATATATAAAGTATTTTACTTTTATTAGAAACCAATGACAACATGAGCTGCCCTTGGCCTTCAAGATAGAGCCTCTCCTCTTATAGAACAACTTACCTTCTTTCATGATCATGCCCTAATAATTTTAGTAATAATTACAACATTAGTAGGTTACTTAATATTTATATTATTCTTCAATTCATACACTAACCGAAACCTTTTACATGGCCAAACTATTGAAATAATTTGAACAATTCTTCCAGCAATTGTCCTTCTATTTATTGCTTTCCCATCCCTTCGGCTGCTATATTTATTAGATGAAATTAATGAACCTTCAGTTACATTAAAGGCTATTGGACATCAATGGTACTGAAGCTACGAATATTCAGATTTTATAAATGTAGAATTCGATTCTTATATAGTTCCTACAAATGAATTAACAACAGATGGATTTCGACTTCTAGATGTTGATAATCGTGTAGTTCTTCCTATAAACTCACAAATTCGGATTTTAGTAACAGCTGCGGACGTAATTCACTCATGAACAGTACCAGCGTTAGGTGTAAAGGTTGATGGAACTCCTGGTCGACTAAACCAAACTAATTTCCTAATAAACCGACCCGGTTTATTTTACGGTCAGTGTTCAGAAATTTGTGGGGCTAATCACAGATTCATACCTATTGTAATTGAAAGACTTCCTGTAAATCATTTTATCAAATGAGTAACTAATAGAACTAATTCATAATTTTCATTAGATGACTGAAAGCAAGTACTGGTCTCTTAAACCATTTTATAGTAAATTAGCACTTACTTCTAATGAAAAAAAAATTAGTTAAAAAATAACATTAGTATGTCAAACTAAAATTATTAAACTATTTAATATTTTTTGGTGCCTCAAATAGCCCCTATTGGTTGGTTAAGCTTATTTATTATCTTTTCAGTTATTTTTATCTTGTTTAGTATAATAAATTATTACTCTGTAATCCCTAAAACACCTAAATCAGAAATTTCAAGCAAGTACTCAACAACTTCTTTAAACTGAAAATGATAACAAATTTATTTTCTGTATTCGACCCATCATCAAGCATTTTCAATTTATCACTAAATTGAATAAGAACATTTTTAGGACTTCTTCTAATCCCCTCTGCTTACTGATTAATACCTTCACGATGACATATTTTTTGAAATTCAATTCTCCTTACACTTCACAAAGAATTCAAAACTCTTTTAGGCCCATCAGGACACTCAGGATCAACTTTTATTTTTGTTTCTTTATTTTCATTAATTTTATTTAATAATTTTATAGGGTTGTTCCCTTATATTTTCACAAGAACAAGTCACTTAACTCTCACTCTTACACTAGCCTTACCTTTATGATTATGTTTCATACTTTACGGATGAATTAATCATACACAACATATATTCGCTCACCTAGTCCCTCAGGGAACTCCTGCAGTTCTTATACCATTTATAGTATGTATTGAAACTATTAGTAATATTATTCGACCTGGAACTTTAGCCGTTCGACTAGCAGCTAATATAATTGCAGGACACTTATTACTTACACTTTTAGGAAACACAGGACCTTCCCTTTCTTACGCAATTGTATCATTATTATTAATTGGTCAAATCGCCCTATTAGTTTTAGAATCAGCAGTTGCTATTATTCAATCTTATGTATTCGCCGTTCTAAGAACACTATACTCTAGAGAAGTAAATTAATGTCAACACACTCAAACCACCCATTTCATTTAGTAGATTATAGTCCTTGACCATTAACAGGAGCAATTGGAGCTATAACTTCTGTCTCAGGGCTAGTAAAATGATTCCATCAATATGATATTTCACTATTTGCTTTAGGAAATATTATTACTATTTTAACAGTATACCAGTGATGACGAGATGTCTCACGAGAAGGGACTTTTCAAGGATTACACACTTTACCTGTAACACTAGGGTTACGATGAGGAATAATTCTATTTATTTTATCAGAAGTATTATTTTTTGTATCTTTCTTCTGAGCGTTTTTCCACAGAAGACTATCCCCAGCTATCGAGTTAGGAGCTATATGACCTCCCGCAGGAATTCAACCCTTTAATCCATTCCAAATTCCATTATTAAATACAGCCATTCTATTATCTTCAGGAGTAACAGTTACATGAGCTCACCACAGTTTAATAGAGGGTAATCATTCCCAAGCAACACAAGGACTATTCTTTACAGTTCTTCTAGGAGTTTATTTCACTATTTTGCAAGCATACGAATACATTGAAGCTCCATTTACTATTGCAGATTCAGTTTATGGTTCTACCTTCTTTATAGCAACAGGATTCCACGGAATTCATGTATTAATTGGAACAACATTCCTTCTAGTATGTTTAATTCGACATTTAAACAACCATTTTTCTAAAACTCACCACTTTGGATTTGAAGCAGCTGCATGATACTGACATTTCGTTGATATTGTCTGACTATTCCTTTATATTTCAATTTATTGATGAGGAGGATAATTAATTTTTATCTATATAGTATATAAGTATATTTGACTTCCAATCATAAGGCCTACTAATTAGTAGTATAGATAATTTTTTTAATCGCTATTATGGCATCAATTCTAATTATCATCACAAGAGTAGTAATATCACTAGCCTCTATCTTATCAAAAAAAGCATTAACAGATCGTGAAAAATGTTCCCCCTTCGAATGTGGATTTGATCCTAAATCTTCTTCACGCCTACCTTTTTCCCTTCGATTTTTCTTAATTACAATTATTTTCTTGATTTTTGATGTAGAAATTGCTCTCATTCTACCTATAATCTTAATTATTTCAATTTCTAATATTATAATATGAGCCACAACAAGAATTGTATTCATTATTATCTTAATTATTGGGTTATACCATGAATGAAATCAAGGGATACTAAATTGATCAAATTAGGGTTGTAGTTAATTATAACATTTGATTTGCATTCAAAAAGTATTGAAATATCAATCTACCTTATAACAACTCTGAATATGAAGCGATTTATTGCAATTAGTTTCGACCTAATCTTAGGTATTTTATACCCTTATTCTAATAAATTAAAATATTAATTAAATTATTAATTGAAGCCAAAAAGAGGCTTATCACTGTTAATGATAGAACTGAGACCCTTCTCCAATTAAGGAAGTATGACGTTCAAGAAAAAGCTGCTAACTTTTATCTTTTAATGGTTAAACTCCATTTGTACTTCTGTTTATATAGTTTAATAAAAACATTACATTTTCATTGTAAAAATAAAATTTTCTATTTTTATAAATTACTAAATCTTATACACTACATCCAAGAATTATACAATTACCCTAACATCTTCAGTGTTATGCTCTATTTTTAAGCTACTTGAATAAAAAATTAAAAAAAATGAAAACAAGAAAATAATTCATAAAACAAATAACAAAAGATAAACCTTTAAATTATTGTTATGTATAATAGACACATACTGAGAATACTTAACTAATTCGTTATATAAATTTTGGCCCCCTAAAAATTCTGATCACCCCTGATCAAAAGACTTACATACTCTTATACCTAACACTAAAGGATAATTAATAATCCCATAAGTTGAAATATATGGCATAAATCATATAGACCCAGAAAAATAGCTTACTAAATAATTATGTAAAGACTTATTAAAATAAAATAAAGAAACATTAGAAATTAAATACCCCAAGACTCCCCCTACTACACAAACAAATAAAGTTAATAACTTTAAATAACTCGGCAAACAAATTATATAGGGAGTTGGAAAGATTAGTCAGCTTAATATTCTACCTCCAATAATTCTCATAATTAATAAACCACTTATCCCTCGTAATATAATTCAACCTTCATCGCTTAATATATTCAAAGAGCCACAATTTAGCTCCCCAGTTATAGAATAATAAACCAACCGAAAAGAATAACAAACAGTTAATCCGGTAGAAAAAAAATAAAGAAAAAAAGAAAATATATTAATATAACTTAATGAAACAACTTCTAAAATCAAGTCCTTAGAATAAAACCCGGCTAAAAAAGGTATCCCACATAAAGCTAAATTAGCTACATTAAAACAAGCAGAAGTTAAAGGTATATACACCCCCAAGCCCCCCATCAGCCGAATATCTTGAGAATTATTTATATTATGAATAATAGCTCCAGCACACATAAATAATAATGCCTTAAATAAAGCATGAGTTAATAAATGAAAAAAAGCAAGCTTATAAAATCCTATAGATAAAATTCTTATTATAAGACCTAGCTGTCTCAAAGTAGAAAGAGCAATAATTTTCTTTAAATCAAATTCAAAATTAGCCCCCAGTCCTGCTATAAACATCGTTAACCCAGAAATCAATAGTAATAAATCTCCTAACCATCTACCTCTTAATAAAATATTAAATCGAATTAATAAATAAACACCAGCAGTTACCAAAGTTGAAGAATGGACTAAAGCTGAAACAGGCGTAGGAGCTGCTATAGCAGCTGGTAGCCAAGAAGAAAAAGGAATCTGAGCTCTCTTAGTTATAGCAGCTAATATAATTAATGCACCAATAATTTCTATCTCAACTCTATTTTTCATACTTTCTAAATAAAAAATATAATTTCAGCTCCCATAATTTAATATTCAAGCAATTGCTAATAAAAAAGCCACATCTCCAATCCGGTTAGATAGGGCAGTAAGTATCCCGGCATTATAAGATTTAACATTTTGAAAATAAATAACTAAACAATAAGACACCAATCCTAAACCATCCCACCCTAATAAAATTCTAATTAAATTAGGACTAATAATTAATAATATCATTGATAACACAAATATTAAGACTAATATAATAAAACGATTAATGTTTGTATCTCCTCTTATATACTCCTTTCTATAATAAATCACTAAAGAAGCAATTAACAAAACAAAAGATATAAATAATAATCTCATTCAATCGAACAAAAAAGTTATAACAATTCTAGTTGAATTTAAACTGACAACTTCTCATTCTAAAAATAAAGAATAATCATATAACAAAAAAACTAAACTAGAAGTAAAAAAACTAATTCTAATAGTAATTAAAATTAAAAATCTAATTCTACAAATTGATAAATATTTCACGATCTAAAATGATAAATATCATTTCATTGACACCACAAATCAATATTTTAAATAAACTATTTAGATCTAAAGCCAAAATAAACAAATATCTCTCTTTAAAATCAATAAATTTAAAGGAAATCAATGAAGAAATAATAAAAAAAATTCACGAACCTTACCACCTCTAAATGAATAAACCCCTGAAAAAATCTTCCCATGTTGACTATAAGCATATAAATACAAAGTATAAGCAGCACTGAAAAAAGACAACAAAGATAAAGAAATTGTAGTAACTCAAGACCAACTCACAATTCTATTTAATAAAGAAATTTCTCCTAACAGATTTAAAGAAGGAGGAGCAGCCATATTACAAGCTCTTAATAAAAATCACCATAAAGTTATTGAAGGTATAAAATTTAACAGCCCCTTATTGATTAATAAACTTCGACTACCCAATCGTTCATATGTAATATTAGCTAAACAAAATAAACCAGATGAACACAATCCATGAGCAATTATTAAAGTATAAGAACCGCAAAGACCTCAATAAGTTAAAGTTATTAAACCCCCCAAAACAATTCCTATATGAGCAACCGATGAATAAGCAATTAAAGCCTTTAGATCAGTTTGACGTAAACAAACTAAACTAATCAAAACTCCTCCCACCAATCTAATTCTAACTCACACATAATTATATTTAATACCTCTTAATTGCAAAAAAGAAAAAACCCGCAACAATCCATAACCCCCCAACTTTAATATAATTCCAGCTAAAATTATTGACCCTGAAACCGGAGCTTCAACATGAGCCTTAGGAAGCCATAAATGAACTAAAAACATAGGTATTTTAACTAAAAAAGCTAAAATTAAAGATAAATACAATAAGTCATAATTAAATATATAATTACCTAATAAATAAAAATTCATTGTATTTAAATTATTATATAAATAAAAAATCCCAACTAATATAGGTAAAGAAACCAATAACGTATAAAATAATAAATAAACACCAGCTTGAAGACGTTCAGGTTGATACCCTCAACCTAAAATTAAAAATAAAGTAGGAATTAATCTTCTTTCAAAAAATAAGTAAAATATAAATAAATTCATTCTTCTAAAAGTTAGTACTAAAAAAATTAATAAAATTAAAACATTAAATAAAAATAAATTTTTATAATTATTATACTTATAAACAGACTCACTAGCTCTAATTATAAGAGTACAAATTCAAAGTCTCAATAAAATAAGACCATAAGAGATAACATCAAACCCTAAAAAATATGAAATATTTACAAAATAATTAGTACAATAATTTAAAATAATAAAAACAAAAGTTACAATAAATAATAAATTCTGAACCATTCAAAATAAACCATTTATAAAACAAATAGGACTAATAAAAAGTATTATAAAAATCAATTTTAACATTGTAATACATTAAACGATTGAAAATAATCATTCCCATGTGTACGAATTATAGAAACTAAAATAGAAAGACCTAAAGCACCTTCACACACTCTAAAAGTTAAAAATATTATACTAAAAAATCTTCTATAATCCATTAAATTTAAATAAATAAACAAAAGAAAAAATAGACTTAATACAATATATTCTAAACTTAAAAGTATAGACAATAAATGCTTACGATTAGAAACAAAAACAAAAATTCCTATTAGAAATAAAAAACAAGGTAACCCTCAGTATAAACTTATTAACATTAGTTTTAATAGTTTAATAAAAACATTGGTCTTGTAAACCAAAAATAAGATTTTGTCTTTTAAAACTTCAAGAGAAAAGAAACAACTTTATCATTAATCCCCAAAATTAATATTTTAAATAAACTACCTCCTGAAATTATACAACTCTTTTTATATTCTTCTACACTAATCTCAAGATTAATTTTTATTCAAATAAATCACCCCTTAGCAATAGGATTAATATTATTAATTCAAACATTACAAATCTGTTTAATTACCGGATTAATAGCTAAAAGATTCTGATTCTCATACATCTTATTTTTAATCTTCTTAGGAGGTATACTAGTTCTATTTATTTATGTAACTTCCTTAGCATCAAATGAAATATTTTCATTATCTATAAAATTAACAACTATTTGTGTTATAATTATATTAACCTTAACATTAATTGCTATATTTATAGATAAACTATCAACATCCTCATTTATTCAAAACTTAGAAATACAGCCCTTATATAATTTTAACTTAATTGTGCCTGAAAACTCACTTAATCTTCATAAACTATATAACTACCCAACAAATTTTGTTACTATCTTATTAATAAATTATTTATTAATTACATTAATTGCAGTAGTAAAAATTACTAAATTATTTTATGGGCCCCTCCGACAAATGAACTAATGAACAAACCTTTACGAACCCAACACCCCTTATTTAAAATTGCAAATAACGCTCTAGTGGATCTTCCAGCCCCAATTAATATTTCCGCTTGATGAAATTTTGGGTCATTACTAGGCCTATGTTTAATTATTCAAATTCTAACAGGACTATTTTTAGCTATACACTATACTGCAGATATTAATTTAGCTTTTAATAGTGTAAATCATATTTGTCGTGATGTAAATTACGGTTGATTACTACGAACCCTTCATGCTAATGGTGCATCATTTTTCTTCATTTGTATTTACTTACATGTAGGACGTGGAATCTACTACGGATCTTATTTATTTACTCCCACTTGATTAGTAGGAGTACTAATTTTATTTTTAGTAATAGCAACAGCCTTTATAGGGTATGTTCTACCCTGAGGACAAATGTCTTTCTGAGGAGCTACAGTTATTACTAATTTATTATCCGCCATCCCCTACTTAGGAGTTGACTTAGTTCAATGAGTATGAGGAGGATTTGCTGTAGACAATGCTACTCTTACACGGTTCTTTACATTCCACTTCATTTTACCATTTATTGTATTAGCAATAACTTTAATTCACTTGTTATTCCTCCATCAAACAGGATCTAATAATCCTATTGGATTAAATTCTAATATTGATAAAATTCCTTTCCACCCATACTTCTCATACAAGGACATCGTAGGATTCGTTATCATAATTGCAGCATTAATCCTATTAACATTAATTAATCCATATTTATTAGGAGACCCAGATAATTTTATCCCCGCTAATCCACTAGTCACTCCAGTACACATTCAACCAGAATGATACTTTTTATTTGCTTACGCAATTTTACGATCTATTCCTAACAAGCTTGGAGGAGTAATTGCTCTAGTCCTATCAATTGCTATCTTAGCAATTCTACCATTCTATCACTTAAGTAAATTCCGAGGTATTCAATTCTACCCTATTAACAAAATTTTATTCTGAACTATAGTTGTTACAGTAATTTTATTAACATGAATTGGAGCTCGACCAGTAGAAGAACCTTATGTATTAGTAGGTCAAATCTTAACTGTAGTTTATTTCCTATATTACATTATTAATCCATTAGTAAACAAATGATGAGATAACTTAATTAATTAGTCAATGAGCTTGAACAAGCGTATGTTTTGAAAACATAAGATAGAAATCAACCTTTCTATTGACTTTACTAAATAATATTAACCACATATAATAAATCAACAATAACTTTAACCCAATAATAAATAATAAAAAATTCAATGAAAAAGGTAAAAAACTCTTTCAAGCTAAATACATTAGTTTATCATACCGAAACCGAGGTAAAGTCCCTCGAGCCCAAATAAAAACAAATGAAATAAATGTCAACTTAATATAAAACATAACATTAAATACATCACAGCCTAAAAAAATTACACAAAATAATATACTTATAAATAAAATTCTAGCATACTCAGCCATAAAAATTAAAGCAAATCCTCCTCTTCTATATTCAATATTAAACCCAGAAACTAATTCTGATTCACCTTCCGCAAAATCAAACGGTGTACGATTAGTTTCAGCTAAACAAATACAAAACCAAACCAATCTAATAGGAAATAAAATTACCAAAAATCAAATAGTTTTTTGATAATAAAAAAAATCTAAAATATTATAACTTCCAATTAAAAAAACAAAAGATAATAAAACTAATGCCATTCTAACTTCATAAGAAATAGTTTGTGCAACAGCCCGTAACCCTCCTAATAATGCATAATTAGAATTAGAAGATCAACCAGCAATCATAACAGTATAAACACCTAAACTAGTACAACATAAAAAAAATAATAAGCCTAAATTAAATGAAAAAAGCTTAACGAAAAAAGGAATACACAACCAAGCAACCAAAGATAAAAATAAAGAAAAAATAGGAGAAAAATAATAAGAAATATAATTTGATAAAAGGGGATAAGTTTGTTCCTTAGTAAATAACTTAATCGCATCACAAAAAGGTTGAGGAATTCCTATTAAACCAACTTTGTTTGGTCCTTTACGAATTTGAATATAACCTAAAACTTTCCGTTCCAAAAGAGTCAAAAAAGCTACTCTTACTAAAACACAAATCACCAAAATTAAACTTCCAATAATTGATAAAATAAATTCTATAAAAAACAAGTACTATTTGTAATATAAATTACATAAATAAATTCTAAATTTATTGCACTAATCTGCCAAAATAGTATAATATTAATCATATTCCTTATATAAAATATTATTATTCTAATACCTGGTCCTTTCGTACTAAGATATTATAATATATTAAAGATAGAAACCAACCTGGCTTACGCCGGTCTGAACTCAGATCATGTAAGAATTTAAAAGTCGAACAGACTTAACATTTAAGCGGCTACACCTAAAAATATATCTTAATCCAACATCGAGGTCGCAAACTTTTTTATCGATATGAACTCTCCAAAAAAATTACGCTGTTATCCCTAAAGTAACTTAATCTTATAATCACTATTAATGGATCAATAATTCATAAATTAATGATTTTTAATAATTAAAAGTTCATTAAATTTTAATATCACCCCAACAAAATACTTTAAATTATAAAAACAAAATAAATCTAAAAAATTTAAACAACATAAAGTATAAAGATTTATAGGGTCTTCTCGTCTTTTAATTAAATTTTAGCTTTTTGACTAAAATATAAAATTCTATTATAAATTTATATGAAACAGCTTATACCTCGTCCAACCGTTCATACCAGCCTTCAATTAAAAGACTAATGATTATGCTACCTTTGCACAGTTAGAATACTGCGGCCATTTAAATAATTTCAGTGGGCAGGTCAGACTTTAAAAATAACTCAAAAAGACATGTTTTTGTTAAACAGGCGGGTAAAATTTTTGCCGAGTTCTTTATACAAACTTATCATATAAAATTACATAAACAAAAAAATATACTAATTCTATCATTATTACTTTTTATATCTAATTATTAAAAAAATTTTTATAAATAAATTAAAATATAATAAATAATATAATTCATAAAATAATTTATAACAAACTTTTAAATGATTGCTAATTCTAAGCATACATTTTATATTACCATTATTAATTTTTAATAATTTATCTTAAAGCTTATCCCTTAAGATATTCAAATAAATAAATTTTTTAATTAAATAAATAACCAAAAAATCAAAAATTTGTAAATTAAATTTATTTCTAAAAAAACTAGATACCTTTATAAACGAATAACATTTCATTTCTAATAATTTATTTAAAATAATTTTGACACATTAACTTTAATAAACTATTAACTCTTATAAAATCGAGATTAATATATATATATATTAATTATTTGATAAACCCTGATACACAAGGTACAATAAACTAAATTTTCTTTTAATTCAAAAATTTTTCAAAATATTTCAATTATCTTTCACAATACTAATCAACTATTATTAAAATTATTTTTTCATTAAAAATTACTAAAACACTTAATTATATAATTATTTTTAATACATTAATTCAAAAACAAAATAAATTAATAAATAAATTTTGATCAATTTATATTGATTTGCACAAAAATCTTTTCAATGTAAATGAAATGCTTTACTGAATAAGCTTTAAATTGTCATTCTAGATACACCTTCCGGTACATCTACTATGTTACGACTTATCTTGCCTTAATAGCAAGAGCGACGGGCGATGTGTGCATATTCTAGAGCTAAAATCAAATTAACAATCTTTAAAATTTTACTATCAAATCCACCTTCACTAAACATTTCAAAATTAGATCCGTTTAAATAAATTTATTGTAACCCATCTCTACTTAAACATAAGCTACACCTTGATCTGATATAAATTCTTATAAAAATTATAGAAAATTATTATTCTAATAAAATATTCTGATAACGACGGTATATAAACTGAAAAACAAATTTAAGTGAGGTACATCGTGGATTATCAATTACAGGACAGGTTCCTCTGAATAGACTAAAATACCGCCAAATTTTTTAAGTTTCAAGAACATAACTACTACTACCTTAGTGATTAAAATTACATTTTAAATAATAGGGTATCTAATCCTAGTTTATAACTAAAATTTACAAGCTTCAAAACCTTTACAAAAAAATTTTTTAAATTTAAAATTTCACCTAATAAATTTAATATTATTTTTAATATAATAAATTTTAACTCACACTGAACAAATTTTATTTGCATTATTTGTGTAACCGCGGCTGCTGGCACAAATTTAGCCAATACTCTATGAAATTACTATTTCCAAATTTCTTTGATTAATAATACTATTTACTGAGAATATAATTAAATTTCATTTACTATTTAAATAAACAAAAATACACGCAAAAACTTACATATAAAATAAATCAATAATAAAATTCAAAGCCAAAATAAAACTTTAATATTTATAAAATAATTAAATAATATAAATAATAATAAATATAAATTTTAAATTAAATAACATTATTTAATTACAAAAAAAAAAAAATTATATTAGATTTAGATAAAATCAATTAGTAGTTTCTCCTGATCAACAATTACCCCCTAAGTAATTTGCTATTTTTCATTAAAAAAATTAAATAGAATTTAACCTATTATATAAAATTAACTTCTTTTAATCTTATTAGTAATTATTTAATATAATTTTTAAATTTAAATTATTAATAAAATTAAATATAAATAACATATATATATATGTATATAAAATGAAATAATAATTAAATTAAATAATAAAAAAAAATCATAATAATCATTAGTGATTTAATTAATAATTAAATCTAATCTAATTTTTTTTTTTTTTTTTTTTTTTTAATAAATTTTATAAATATTAAATTTATTTATAAATACTTAACTTTATATAAAACTAGCGTGGCTCGTTAGTTAGTCTTTCATGATGAAATGTCAAAGCATACTGAGCATCCTTCGCTTTGACACCATGTCTGACATCCCACGTGAACTGTCTAATACTACTGCATGAACTCCCTATTCATATAAAAAAAAACCTTAAGATTCATAGATGAATAACAGTATTATCAATTTATTAGTATATAATATAATCTAACATTATAAACATTGTTATAAATTAATATTAAAAATAAATTTATTATAATCATTTATCTATTTATATGAAGTTGATCTTTTAATTCTCGGAAATGTCTATATTGGAATTTTAAATTATCTAGATTCATAAAAATTTATTTTTTAAACTGTACTTTTTTTATTTATTTAAATATTAAAACATATATTTACATTTAAGTTATATATACCACTTAAATCTAAGTATAAAAAAAAAAAAAAAAAAAAAAATTAGATGAAAACAGCCTATTTCATTTGAAATAAGTTAATTTCATTC